TTTATAAAAAAACATATCAAATAAAGATTTGGCTCAGGATTGCCCATTTTTAATTCCAGGGTTTCTCTGAATTTGGAAGTTATCACTTAGCAGGTTTCCATACCAAGGCTCAATTCAATCAAGTCCGTAGCGTCTACCAATTTCGCCATATCCCCCCTCAGACCGGGATCCGGTTATAATTTTATCCACTTCTTTGATTTATATTGGAAACGTTGAATTCATTAGATAATGATTCTAATATCGAAAAAGTGTATACTGCTATTTTTTTAGCCATCTTCTATTATTTTATAGTTATTAGATAAACTATATTTGTTTCAATCAGAAATGATTCTATCATTGATGAATCTGCAATTCAATATGGATACATATATATCACATATATAGGTTTCCCCTCTCTTTCATTTTTCTGTCATGATTGGCAATACTGGAACGGTCGATATTCATTCTTTCTTATCCCCTACGTTTCTAATCTAAATGAAACCAGAAGAATAGAATTTGGATTGTATCTTTATTCTTATCCTTTTCTGAGGGCCGATCGGGTAGTTAATATAATTAACATAATTTGCTATAACTCCTCTAAGAAATAATTAGATTTTTTTTTAGTCATAATTTCAAGTTTGATATTATCATAATATATTATATATTAAATATTAATATTTAATAAATTAATAAAAAAATAATTTAATTTAATAAAAAAAATAAATAAAAATATAATATCCACGATGATATAATCCAAATTCTAATTAGTCATATATAGTCATATATTTGAAAATTGGTTATATGATATTTTTTATTACTTTTCTACTAACTATTACTTTTCTACTAACTATAGAACCATATCATCGTTAAATTAACAATTAAATTTAAGAATACTGAACTATATATTATAACTAGTTATAGTAGTTCTATACTAGTGCTAATTAAAGTTAATTTACTACATTTTAGTATTAAATTATTAATAGTTAATAGCTAACTAAGCTCAGGTAGTTTAGTGTATTTCTATACACTATATTCTGTTTGTTATATGAGCCCGCTTAGCTCAGAGGTTAGAGCATCGCATTTGTAATGCGATGGTCATCGGTTCGACTCCGATAGCCGGCTTTTTTCTCTATCTATTTTTTCCATGATTGATAATCTACCCTCTCCTTTTCTCCAAATGTTGGGTCGCCAATCCTATCTATTATGTCGTGATAACTTGTAACTACAAATACAAAATTAATTGGAGGAGGAGGAATTAGATAGATTTCTATAAAACAAATCAGAAGACAGAGTCTAAATTTCTTATATATACATTTTACACATATACAAAAAATCCGGATATTGATACAATTTATTCCATTCTACTTTGTTTGTACTACTTCAAAGTTTGTAGTACTTCAATAGATTTAGCTTTACTTTGTTTATCTTTTAGTTCAGTCTTAATTTAGACTTATTCTATAATATGAAATGTCAATAAAATAAAAAAAAAAATAAAGGAGTCTTTATTTTATGTCTCGTTACCGAGGACCCCGTTTCAAAAAAATACGCCGTCTGGGGGCTTTACCAGGACTAACTAGTAAAAGGCCTAGATCCGGAAGTGATTTTAAAAACCAATCGCGTTTTGGGAAAAAATCTCAATATCGTATTCGTCTAGAAGAAAAACAGAAATTGCGTTTTCATTATGGTCTGACAGAACAACAATTACTTAGATATGTACATATCGCTGGAAAAGCCAAAGGGTCAACAGATCAGGTTTTATTACAACTACTTGAGATGCGTTTGGATAACATCCTTTTTCGATTGGGTATGGCTTCGACCATTCCTGGAGCCCGGCAATTAGTTAACCATAGACATATTTTAGTTAATGGTCGTATAGTGGATATACCAAGTTATCGTTGCAAACCCAGAGATATTATTACTACGAAGGATAAACAAAGATCGAAAGCTCTGATTCAAAATTCTATTGAATCGTCCCCCCATGAGGAATTGCCAAAACATTTGACTATTGACTCATTTCAATATAAAGGATTAGTAAATCAAATAATAGACAGTAAATTGATTGGTTTGAAAATAAATGAGTTGTTAGTCGTAGAATATTATTCCCGTCAGACTTGAACCTAACGAAAATAAGAAGGAAAGATTCAGACAATTTTTTGCCCCCTTTTTTACTGAATGAAGTAAAGGAAAATAAATAGATCTAAGGGCTTTGATCCGCATTTTCCCATTTACGTATTACAAATGGATCAAGAGTAGGATTTTCCTTTTCGTTCTTTTCGATAGTTGTATTTTATGTATCAAAGTAATGTAATTAGGAATAGAGAATCTCTAGCAAATGAGGGTCTTAGATTGGAATAACGGTATCGATTGTTATTTGATATATTGTGATCAGTAACATTAGTCAATTAACAGAAACGGAAAGAGAGGGATTCGAACCCTCGGTAAACAAAAGCCTACATAGCAGTTCCAATGCTACGCCTTGAACCACTCGGCCATCTCTCCTACATAATATAATGTTATTATTGACCAGAAACCGAGTGAATAGCGAATCATTCATATTATTGCAGTACAGGTACATTGGGATGAAATCCAATCTGATTCAAATATTTCATATCTCTCCTTACCAAAAAGAATAATTTGAGTGTAGGATCCACATCTTTTTTTCGAATTAGTCTGTTTGTTTTTATGTTATTTCGTACTGTACAATTCCTATGTTTGTGGGATCATTCCCTTCGGGGTAATGAAAAGAATTATAGAATGGATTGCTAATTAATTATGCCTAGATCTCAGATCAATGGAAATTTTATTGATAAGACCTCTTCAATTGTAGCCAATATCTTATTACGAATAATTCCGACAACTTCAGGAGAAAAAAAGGCATTTACTTATTACAGAGATGGTGCGATTTGATTCTTTTTTCGTGTTTTTTTTTCACTCTCAGTCTTACGTTACGAAAAAGGGGCGTGGTTTGAGGTTTGAGATGTAAAGAAAGAAATTATTGAAATAAACCTACGCTTGATGAAGGTGAAGTTTGGATATAGAATAATTCCTTCTCTTGTGTATTCTCAAGGGATGCAGCCTCAGATGCTTCAATTGTCGATTTTAGTATTGAGCGAAAGGGTACACCTATAGGTTATGTATTGTAGGTCAATCCTACTTCACTAGTACCCATAGGCGGCATACATAGGGAAAGAAGCACTACACTTAGGAATCAACAACATGAAAACTTTGTTTTAAATTATCCTTTTCCTTATTGGTATCGGGAATAACAAGAATGGTTAGGACAACAAACATCCATCTCGTTTGTACTTTGGATATCCATATAACCATCAAAGACCGTTAAAGTGACTAATTCCTGAAAATAGGGGGCGTTGAGTACAAAGAAATTGTTGGAGTTACTATTTCTATATAGAACTAGATTGGTGTTAAGAAAGGAAAAAACCTCTGGCAGGTAGGTTGGCTAGAAATTTCTTGTAAAAATACTAGCCCCTGTCAGTTCATAATGAGACTAGTAAAATTTGGATTCCATGGATTACTTAGTACTATGCACTGAAGGGAGGAGCCGTATGAAATGAAAATTTCACGTACAGTTCTGGAACGGAGATTCTTTGCACAAAATGAACGACCGTAACGGATGTCAGCTCAATCGGAAGGAAATTATGCGGAAGCTTTACAGAATTATTATGAAGCTACGCGATCAGAAATTGATCCCTATGATCGAAGTTATATACTCTATAACATAGGCCTTATACACACAAGCAACGGAGAGCATACAAAGGCTTTGGAATATTATTTCCAGGCAATAGAACGAAATCCATTCTTACCGCAAGCTTTTAATAATATGGCCGTGATCTGTCATTACGTGTGGCTATCTACACTATAGAAAGAGGGAAAAAAGATCAACTAAATTAGCTAGTAAATGCTATAAAAAAGGCTTTCTACATATGCATCGTACAAAGAAACGATTTTTCTCAGCTGTAGCAAGAAAAGAGACTTCACAAGAAACAAAATATGAAGAAATAGGTACGCCTATATACTTTATTCTATGGATAAAGGATCGAATTGATAGATAAAGCACCGTAAAGATCAATTAGCGAACTATTGGGTCAATACAGTTAAGAACTGCTTACTTATACTTATGTCATATCATGATATGGGAGGTAATCAACTTATGTAATAAAGTTGATCCATTAAGGTATAAGGTATTGAGCAGCGGTGTAGTGTCAGATCCCAAAGATAGTAAGTTATTTTTTCTTATTTATGGAGAGAAAGTCTTTTTCAAAGATTCTATATAAATTTCATATATGAAAACGAGATAGTTCCCTTTCAGAAAAATCTAACGTAATGAGATAGGGAGATATCTATGTTTCATTCTTCTGAAGGTGGGAAAAAAGAGAAAACTGATTTTTGATCAAAAAAAATTAGAGTTTGAAACTTATGTAATTAACTTCTTCGGCCTAATCCCCCCAAAAGGGGGATAGATTTCTCAAAAATCTAATTCAGTTAGTATAGATTATAGATTAAAATGCGATGCCAAAAGAATCAATTGCTGAGCCGTATGAGGTAGGAAACTCTCAAGTACGGTTCTAAGGAAAGGAATTTACTTACCTATTCCGACCAGGGAGAACGGGCCATTCGACGGGGTGATTCTGAAATTGCAGAGGCTTGGTTCGATCAGGCTGCTGAGTATTGGAAACAGGCTATAGCGCTTACCCCAGGTAATTATATTGAAGCACATAATTGGTTGAAGATTACGAGGCGTTTAGAATTCGAATAAGGTCATTCTCTTTTTTAATTCATTTAAATGGGTTGTTGGATCCATTAATCAAATAAAATAGATCATATCCTATGATAAGATCCAATCAAGAATTTCATTATATCCCTCTTCCTTCTAAAATCATTATTGTATGGTATTTTATAGCATAAATGATACAGATACAGTATAGAATAAAGCTAATAAAAGATACCTTCGAATGACTAAATATCGAAATGGATCCTATTAAATTAAATTTTTTATTTGTTTT